CTCCGAGCATTTTGAATTTCCCGCTTATCAAAAAATCCCATTCTTTTCTCATTCTTCATCGAATCATACGAATCGATCTAATAATGATGGAATTGAATTTCTATTCTGTTTACTGAATCACATGAAATTTTATCTAACTCCATATAAATTTTATCTAACTCCATATAATATATATGGAATGTGTGAAATATGAAATGCGTATTAACGGAAGAAGAAAAATTATACTCAAATTTGAATTTATATTTATAACTATAACAAACAGATACAGAAAAGAATTGATAAATGCCATTTAGCCGTATGGAGTTTTGTCTAGAATATAAAAGAAAATAATACTTCAATTTCTACCATTATTATGATATTACATATTCCAATCCGATTGAATACCAGAAAAATGAAAAGAATTCCTGATTTGATCTGTTCGTTGAGATGAAAGACAAAATAATCATAAAATATATATAAAATATATATAGGGAGAGAGTTGATTTTTCTAGCGCTTAATTTTTTCATGGACTCCATTGTTCAAAAAATGATTCGCAGAGAAGAGAGATGTTTTTACCCACTTTTTAGTTTTTTTTATTTTTTAGTAGAATATTTAGAATATGATTGAAGTGCGTACGAAAAGAGGACTTGTATTTATTAAACATGTGCAGATATAGCATTTCTATTTATATATGTCTTTCTTTTCTTCCATTATAGCGCTCTGGTGGAGACAAGACATGGCGTGCTCTATCAAAAATTCAATTTTTCTTTTAATCTATTCAATGAAAAATTGAAACACGATAATTTCTTGCTGATTCCCTATGAACATCATATCTAGATAGATAAAATACCTCATTAGATAACTATAACTGTGTAACAACTTATGCTCTGGGGTTTACATAGACGCATAATTGCTGTTATATTATTATAATTATAATATAATTTAATATAATTGAAATTCAGAAAGTTTTTTTTTATTGAAAAAAATCAATACTGATTGGTTATGTATCCAGTTTTATTTTCTTATACCATTAGAAAAAGACAAGTGAAGAAGAATCGTACATAAATTTGCAGTCAATAGTTAATAGTTAATGGTTCCAATTTATTTGTCCTGAATTTTTACTTTTGTCACTGAGAATCCACATTTTCTTTTTCAATAGAAAAAAGAAAGGGAAAGTTTTTAGATATTGTGTGTCTTGAGATACTATAACCAATTGAAGGCATGGATCCAATCTAAAAATAAAAAAGGGATACACTCATTTTTTTGTTTGTAGCCTTTTGGCGACATGGCCGAGCGGTAAGGCGGGGGACTGCAAATCCCTTATTCCCCAGTTCAAATCCGGGTGTCGCCTGATCAACAAAAAACTCGAAATCCTAACGTCTCCTAATGTCCAGGATTCAAGGAAAAACTAAAGTAGTGGAAGGGAATCAGTAAATCTTGATATGGGAGCCCCCCCCGAGGGGCTACTAGGGGAGTCTTGAATTGGATTGGATAACGGGAGTGTCTAATTAACTAATGAATGGTTGTATTGTAGAAGGGTTGGAAGATACTTTGTAGACAGACTGATGAAAGTCTCTGAGTGTTCAGGCATCCAATTAATATTAGATTGGATAGATAATTGGCTTTTACTTAATGAGGGACGCCAAAAGAAGGAATAAGTCTTATTATTGATACATGTGAGTAACATTTTTTTGATACTTACAAAAGTGTTACTGCGTATTTTGCTTGTGCTTAATGGTTCTCGATTTTACTAGAAATCATATAAGAACTTGTTCTAAGCGGATTTATTGAAGTGTTTCATTAACGGCGGTGTGTCAGAATTCCCTGTTCTTTTTGACTCTGCGCCAGTAATTCCACTATTATTAGTGAACAATAATGGAAAAATTCCTTCATATTTGTTTCATATTCATAGAGATGGGGGACATAATACACATGGATATAGTAAGTCTTGCTTGGGCTGCTTTAATGGTAGTCTTTACATTTTCCCTTTCACTCGTAGTATGGGGAAGAAGTGGGCTCTAGGGGTACTCCTAATTGGGTTGAGGAATCAAACCGTATCAATTGTTTTCTAGATCGTTTTGCAAAGCCTTTATTTTTAACTATTTAGTCTTCATTTCGAAATTCTTGGATTCTAGTGGAGTAATGTATTCTATGAATAATATAGATCAATAATATAGACGAATAACACCCTTTCAATCAAAATCAAACAAACATTTCAATAATTCCCATGTTCGTATTTCGAAAGTAAAAGGGATCCGGATGATAGGCAATTTATTAAAAAAAAAAAAGAATTCTTCCTAAATTTTCTATTTTGATGAACCAGCTCTTAGCAGAGTTATAAATGGACAATGAGGGACAAGGAGCCTCCCCCCTTTGTTTTCTGTATTTGCTTGTTTTTATTTCCTTCCCTCTTTACTGTTCAAAGAGAAAAAAGGTAGTTCTTTTTTTTAATAAGATCTTGCCTTAGTGTAGTCACATATTGCACACTTACCCCCTGTTTTATTTGAATTTAATTTATGCCATGCTTTATTGACTCATTTCATATCATGGATCAAAGAAAAGAAGTAAAATTCAAAATCGGCAGGGTATGCCCTTTTTTCGAAACGAAATACGAAGAAAAGTTACCATAGAACTCTTTGGATCATCTGTCAACTGCTCAATGAATTACTTCTTTGGAATGGTAAAAAAAAGATTACTTGGGTATCTTTTTTTTTTTTAATTAATATATGTCTATTCCATTCCATTTTTCCTTCATTTCTGATTATTTTCTTATTTTCAATAGGAATCTCGGTATCCATCAAAAGAATCAAATCCATGAAATGCAAAAATTAGAAAATCGTAAGACTTGCCTTTCAATTATTTCAGATTGATTGAAATCAACACAACTAAAATAGATCAAGCGAAGAAATAAAATTGAGATACTATGTACAGTACATATATACTATGTACAGTACATATATTTAATTGATATCGACATGTATGAAGATACATATTGTGGATTCATCTATATTAAGTATATTAAGCTTGTATCTTTATACATTACAATAATAGATATAGATAGTATGGTAGAAAAAAATCTGAATCTTTCTACCATACTATCGAGTTTTATAGGATACTGCTGATTCTAGTCCATTCATTTTATTTAAGACGTGAAATTGGAATCCTTTTTTTCTTAAATCCTTGATAAAAAGTCAAGTTTCATTTAAATTAATCACTTTGACTGACAGTTTTTACGTATATTATAAGTAAAAAAGCGGTAGGAACTAGAATGAACAGCGCTGTAGCAATAAATGCGAGAATATTTACTTCCATAATTTCATTGTTTTTTTTTCCTTCGCAATAACTCGGGATTTAATCCCATAGAGATGATAAATTTGTCGCTTGTAAATTCAATGCAATGACTTACATTTCAATGACATCGAATCGGATCAATATCATGAATAACAATATCTAAGCTATCAAATCGATTCACCGTCGAGAATTGAATAGTATAACATAGGAAGATCTTTTATCCACACCGAATATAAAAATGGATTCCTGGTCCAATCAAAAGAATTCCTTTCCTTTATTTATATATTCTTTTCCATTCTTTCTTTTCGATAATCTACCGTCTTCCTTGTACAATCATCTGATGTATCATCTGACTACTTTTCCACTTTCACCGTTTACAAATAGTTTACAAATAAACCCCAACAAAAATAGAAAGGAAAAAAAAAGATATCGTTGGGAATGAAATTCTATCATTTGTATCCCCTTTGACAGAAAACGGAGGGATCGGTTGATGTATTTTTTAAATTGTATCCGTCGGGACTGACGGGGCTCGAACCCGCAGCTTCCGCCTTGACAGGGCGGTGCTCTGACCAATTGAACTACAATCCCAGGGAAATAAAGAAAAGCGTACAGCATAGATAGTCTTATGATTTTATTCAAGCCATTTTTTAGATTTTCGATTCGAATCGCCGTGTTGTAACAAACAAAGGCGCGAGTGATATATTGATATCCATACGGGTATGCACTTAAGTGAGAGCGACGCGGATTACTAGTTACTAGTAATCCTTTCGTTATTGCCAAATAAATCGATCAATAATCAATTTCAAAATGAAAAAAAAAAGAGTCTTTTTTGTTTACTTTACTCTTTCTTTTCATTAAACTTTCTATTTAATGATCCTGATATGAATCTAGAGCGTTATCAAGGTCAGAATTTATGGGAACAACTAAATAAATAGAACAAATAAAAAACAAATAGCAGTAGGGATGGATATATCAGAAAATTGGACTTTTTTTATTCTTCCCTAATTTTTTTTGTTTGGCTTTTCTGGAAAAGAAAAAGAAAAAAAAAAATGGGCATTTTATGTTATGGCGGATCCGCGAATTATTGGGCCGAGCTGGATTTGAACCAGCGTAGACATATTGCCAACGAATTTACAGTCCGTCCCCATTAACCGCTCGGGCATCGACCCAGGAAGAATCAATTCTAGGTTTATTGATAATCCATGATCAACTTCCTTTCGTAGTACCCTACCCCCAGGGGAAGTCGAATCCCCGCTGCCTCCTTGAAAGAGAGATGTCCTAAACCGCTAGACGATGGGGGCATATTTGCCTGACCGCGACCATACTATGCTCATAGTATGAGCAGTTTTTTGAAATTGTCAATATAATGGAATAACTAGATCCGAAAGCTTTTTCCATCTTTTATGATTTTCCATTTTTGATTCATGATTTAGACTCAGTAAATCATTCATTTTAATCGTCACTCTATTCTATATAGAAATGAATTAGATAAAATAGAAATGAATTAGATAAATTCAATCTATTATATAAATAGATATTATAAAGAGAAACTAGATTATATTAATAATACAAAGTATAAGATCCTTTCGGGAAGTGATTGGTGTGACATAAACATAAAGACATAAACATAAAAAAAACATAAAAAAGGGAGTTAACCTTCATTTTTACATTTTCATTCATTGATTCACTCATTATTACGACGAGACAGGCATATTTCTATCTCACACTA